TTTTTTGTAGGATTAGGGTTCAAAACAAAAAATGGACCGGCCCATACATAGTATGAACTCAAAATTACAGAATTAATAACCAACTCATCGCTTCACATTATCTAGATCTAAACAACCAGTCAAGATATGATATATTGGTCATATCATTGTAGCAACTGAAATCTTTTTTGCATAAACACAAAAAAAAACCAAACCAATCTGATTATGAGTTTGGGAAGCGAAATCTAGAATGATGTGGATAAATGGAAGAACGGTGAGAGAAAGAGATAAAAAGAACGCCAATGATATATGATTCCAATATAATATGTAAGGTCTATGAATCATTTCATAAAAAGCAATGTAATAAAGCATCAAACTAATTCCTCCCGAATTAAATGAATATGTTCATAGAAAAAAAATCAAGAGCCTAGAGCCAATAAAGACTGAGAAGATTGACTCAAGAACAGGAGCTCCATTGTATAATTCAGACCTAACCATTAATTGAGAAGCGATGGGAACGACGGAAACCTGTGAATACAGAAGATTCTATTAAAAACGAATCCTAATGATTCATTGAGTGGGATGGCGGAACAAACCAGGTATCAATTCATTTGTTCTGAAAGATCGTGGGCTAACCTTACAATTGAAATAGATATTGAAAGAGTAAATGTTCGCCCGCGAAAGCTTTATTTTACCGAATTGCTCTATTTTTTGAGCGATCCGATATGATAAAGACAAAACAAAATAAAGATTCGTTATAGCCTTATATATTATTATATTATAAATAAATTATAAATAAAAAATTACATTATCTAGAAATATATGTTTAGCTATATATCCAAAAGCTATATATAAACAAGATATAAAAATTTCTAATAGAAATAGATTAGATGAAAATTAGATGAAATATCAAAGAATCCCACGATTCAGTGTATTATTCAAAAAAATGGAATTTTATCTTAACTAAATTTTTTTGAATCATTTCATTCGCGAGGAGCTGGATGAGAAGAAACTCTCATGTCCGGTTCTGGAGTAGAGATGGAATTTTAAAAAGACCCATCCACTATAACCCCAAAAGAACCAGATTCCGTAAACAACATAGAGGAAGAATGAAGGGAATATCTTATCGAGGTAATCGTATTTGTTTCGGTAGATACGCTCTTCAAGCACTTGAACCTGCTTGGATCACATCTAGACAAATAGAAGCGGGGCGACGAGCAATGACACGAAACGTACGCCGTGGTGGAAAAATATGGGTACGTATATTTCCAGACAAACCAGTTACAGTAAGACCTACAGAAACACGTATGGGTTCGGGGAAAGGATCCCCCGAATATTGGGTAGCTGTCGTTAAACCAGGTAGAATACTTTATGAAATGGGCGGAGTAGCAGAAAATATAGCTAGAAAAGCTATTTCAATAGCGGCGTCCAAAATGCCTATACGAACTCAATTCATTATTTCGGGATAGGAATAAAAGAAAAAGAGGTCTTTGGGATGAAAAAAAATTGCAGGTTTCTTTTTTTGATTTTGGACAAACAATATTTCTTTTTTTTTCCTTCGTTCTTTGCATTGAAAAATCGAATAAAAAAATGATATGATTCAACCCCAGACCCATTTGAATGTAGCGGACAACAGCGGGGCCCGAGAATTGATGTGTATTCGAATCATAGGAACTAGTAATCGCCGATACGCTCATATTGGTGACGTTATTGTTGCTGTGATCAAAGAAGTAGTACCAAATATGCCTCTAGAAAGATCAGAAGTAATCAGAGCTGTAATTGTACGTACCTGTAAAGAACTCAAACGTGACAACGGTATGATAATACGATATGATGACAATGCTGCAGTTATTATTGATCAAGAAGGAAACCCAAAAGGAACTCGAATTTTTGGTGCGATCGTCCGGGAATTGAGACAGTTAAATTTTACTAAAATAGTTTCCTTAGCCCCTGAGGTATTATAAGACGAGACCATGATATAGTTATAGTAAGCGAATGAAATAGATTAATTAGTAGATTGTGTTTCACGCATATACCTTTAATTTAATATTTAATAGAATTCATAAATAAAAAAATAAAAAAGAGCATGTTGATTATATCAAAATTAGCAGGCACCAATAATTTTAGTTCATCATGGGTAGGGACACTATTGCTGACATAATAACCTCTATACGAAATGTCGACATGGATAGAAAAGTAACGGTTCGAATAGCATCTACTAATATCACCGAAAACATTGTTAAAATACTTTTACGGGAAGGTTTTATCGAAAACGTGAGGAAACATCAGGAAAGCAACAAATATTTTTTGGTTTTAACCCTGCGACATAGAAGGAATAGGAAAGGAACATATAGAACTATTTTAAATTTAAAACGGATCAGTCGACCTGGTCTACGAATCTATTCTAACTATCAACGAATTCCTAGAATTTTAGGTGGTATGGGGATTGTAATTCTTTCTACTTCTAGAGGTATAATGACAGACCGAGAGGCTCGCCTAGAAAGAATTGGTGGAGAAATTTTGTGTTATATATGGTAATCCTTCTGATATTCGAATTGGATCCGGAACTTCCTATTTGTGAAAAAAAAAAGAGAAAGGGCGGGTTGTCTAATATCACTACTCCTCCATTAATTAATACTTTAAGGGGGTTTTACCTGGAATGAAAGAACAAAAATGGATTCATGAAGGTTTAATTACTGAATCACTTCCCAACGGTATGTTCCGGGTGCGTTTAGATAATGAAAATATGATTCTAGGTTATGTTTCAGGAAGGATCCGACGTAGTTTTATACGGATACTACCAGGAGATAGAGTCAAAATTGAAGTAAGTCGTTATGATTCAACCAAAGGGCGTATAATTTATAGAATCCGAAACAAGGATTCGAATAATTAGGGAGTTTTTCAACTTCAACATTCCTTTTTTCATGGAGATACAATTCGAAGTTCAAAATTTCAAGAAACTTATTTTCTTCCAAGAAGTAGATTCTTAATTAAGTTAAGGTAAGGAATAACAAATATGAAAATAAGGGCTTCTGTTCGTAAAATTTGCGAAAAATGTCGACTGATCCGTAGACGGGGACGAATTATAGTAATTTGTCCCAACCCGAGACATAAACAAAGACAAGGATAATTTTTCGAAAAGAGATTCTCTAAAGAACCCGATGTACAAATAAAAAAAAATCATGTTTTGACATGAAATGGATATATCCATATATCTCTTACTCATATTTATGAGATGATAAAATATGGCAAAACCTATACCAAGAATTGGTTCACGTAGGAATGGACGTATTGGTTCACGTAAGAGTGCGCGTAGAATACCAAAGGGAGTTATTCATGTTCAAGCAAGTTTTAACAATACCATTGTGACCGTTACAGATATACGGGGTCGGGTGGTTTCTTGGTCCTCGGCCGGTACTTGTGGATTCAGGGGTACAAGAAGAGGGACGCCATTTGCTGCTCAAACCGCAGCAGGAAATGCTATTCGTACAGTAGTGGATCAAGGTATGCAACGAGCAGAAGTCATGATAAAGGGTCCTGGTCTCGGAAGAGATGCAGCATTACGAGCTATTCGTAGAAGTGGTATACTATTAAGTTTCGTACGGGATGTAACTCCTATGCCACATAACGGCTGTAGACCTCCTAAAAAAAGACGTGTATAGGAATAAACTGTGTAGAAATAAACATTGAAGAGATTTCAAGAGAAATAAATGATTCAATGATCTGATCAAGTAATATTACTATGGTTCGAGAGAAAGTAACAGTATCTACTCGGACACTGCAGTGGAAGTGTGTTGAATCAAGAGTAGACAATAAGCGTCTTTGTTATGGACGCTTTATTCTGTCTCCACTTATTAAAGGTCAAGCCGACACAATAGGCATTGCGATGCGAAGAGCTTTGCTTGGAGAAATAGAAGGAACATGTATCACACGTGCAAAATCTGAGAAAATACCCCATGAATATTCTACCATAGTAGGTATTCAAGAATCAGTACATGAAATTTTAATGAATTTGAAAGAAATTGTATTGAGAAGTAATCTGTATGGAACTCGCGGCGCGTTTATTTGTGCCAGGGGTCCTGGATATGTAACTGCTCAAGACATCATTTCACCGCCTTCTGTGGAAATCGTTGATAATACACAACATATAGCTAGACTGATGGAACCGATTGATTTGTGTATTGGATTACAAATCGAGAGGAATCGCGGATATAGTATAAAAAGGCCAAATAACTTTCAAGACGGAAGTTATCCTATAGATGCTGTATTCATGCCTGTTCGAAATGCGAATCATAGTATTCATTCTTATGGGAATGGGAATGAAAGACAAGAGATACTTTTTCTCGAAATATGGACAAATGGGAGTTTAACTCCTAAAGAAGCACTTCATGAAGCCTCCCGTAATTTGATTGATTTATTTATTCCTTTTCTACATGCGGAAGAAGAAACTTTACATTTAGAGTACAATCAACACAAGAGCACTTTACCCCCTCTTACTTTTCATGATAGATTGGCTAAACTAAGGAAAAACAAAAAAGAAATAGAATTGAAATATATTTTTATTGACCAATTAGAATTGCCTCCCAGGATCTATAATTGCCTCAAAAGGTCCAATATACATACATTATTAGACCTTTTGAATAAGAGTCAAAAGGATCTTATGAAAATTGAAGATTTTCGCATAGAAGATGTAAAACAGTTATTGGGCATTCTAGAAAAACATTTCACAATTGATTAACCGAAGAATAATAAATAGATTGAATTTTTTTCATATTTTTTTTTTTTTTTTAGAAAAAAAAACTGGGTTTTGAATCTTTAACCAAATCCATATATTCGGAACAGATTCAGAATTTAATTGAATAGATGTATGTATCTAGGGAGAATTCACTTTGAAGCGACTATTCCCTAGATACACATGCGGGATATTTTATTTCACAATTGAATCAATTGAAATTTAAAAAAGACCTAAAGTTAGGGATTTATCAATAGGTAATGTTGCTCCAATACCCAACCAAAGGGCC